GAATTTCGAATAGTACTCAAAATCCTATGTTTTCGATTATCTAATAAATCATTTAATGAAAGTAGATTATCTTACCATTAATTTCACAACTTCCATGATCTCTTCCCGAACCAAACATGAATCTTTCGATTCATTTGGCTCTCACGCTCAATTTTTTATTTTATGGACATTCCCGTATCTTTTTTTAATATAATGAGCCTATCCTCTCTATTTCTGTTTGTATTCAAACATATCAAAACAGATACAAGAACAGAATATTAGGAGGACTCTTCCGACCAGACAAAAAATCTATAATTGTCAGCAAAGTTGTTTCTTTATTTGTTCTTTATTTCATTGAAAATAGATATTTCTATATTATAGAAATATAGAAAATTTCAATTTTATTTTGATTTCCTTTTTTATTCAAATCCAAAAATTCCCCCTTTTTATACATAACATAGGTTGCCGATTCGGCATTGGATAATATAATAAAGGGCAAGGCGCCCTTTATTTATTCTAGTAAATGGTTCAAATCATTTTATCGATATGAGTGTTCTATATCGAAAAAATTATCAACTATTCTTTTTTAAACCATTTCGTTATTAACGTAGTGGTAGAAAGAGTACCATGTTGTGCCCGGACTTCAAACAGTTTAGCTTTAACCATGTTAATGGTCTCACATTATTGGTTGGTTGATAGAGAATCAAAGTTAACTTACCAATGAATAACGAAATGCTATGGTTCTTACATATGATTTATGAATTTACTCAGAAGGAATTCGTCGAGATTATGCACTTTTTTCCTATTTATCCTATAAAAATATAGAATAACATAAATAAAGTGCAGTCGGTTAGATCCAACCTATTCGTGAAATATACAACTCGCACACACTCCCTTTCCAAAAAAAATCAATACACCAAGCACTACACTTAGATTTATTGGATTTGTTGCTAAAATATCGGTATTAAACCCGAAACTCCCGGCGGATGGCCAGTGGCCTAAGGAAACGAAAGAATCGGTTACATTGTTCATATGCTCTCCTCTTATAGATAGGACTAAGAAAGAACAGAGTTCTTTTTGTATCACTTGACTCGCCCTTTTTTTTATCGATTTCTTTTTCTTAATTTCCCGTTTTTTTTTAATGTTAATGGGAGTAGATTAAATCTATTTATTGAATTTGAGATTGAGAATTACAAAATTTCTTATTCTTTTTGAAGTATCCGATAAGATACTTATTAAATTAGGTCCTGGGTCTCGTATCAATTGAAAAATATCTCCTTTGTTCAAACACTTCCTAAAAGAAAAATCAAAATTCCATCGTACTAAACTAAGGGCGGGAAAGAAGAAAACGAGTGAATCCACAAATTCCTCATCCTCAAATCACTCCTTCCCGGGGTATTGTAGCAACAAATACATAATTGTAGGAATAAAGTATTGATATAATTCACAGAAGCAAATGGCAACGAGTTAATAAAATAAGAAAAAAGTAGGTAACGTACTTTTTTACATTTTCATTCTAGGATTAAATTAAACAAAAGGATTCGCAAATAAAAGCGCTAATGCCACGACCAGTCCATAAATTGTTAAAGCTTCCATAAAAGCTAGACTAAGTAATAAAGTACCTCGTATTTTTCCTTCTGCTTCTGGTTGTCTCGCAATACCTTCTACGGCTTGGCCTGCAGCAGTACCTTGACCAACTCCAGGTCCAATAGAAGCAAGCCCTACGGCCAATCCAGCAGCAATAACGGAAGCGGCAGAAATCAGTGGATTCATGATGATAGGTTCCTCGCACCAAAAAAAAATGGTTAATGATACAATCAACCAATGAATTATTACTTATTTGATCACAAAAATCTATTGAGTCGAAGTAACTAAAACTTCGAATAAAATAAAAAAAATAATGAAATTAATATAGAAATATAGATAGAGATAACCCCTATATAACTAATATATATCTAATGTCACATATACATTTGTTTCTTTCATAACGTAAACCGCCTGCATTTTCTTTTTATATTGAATCGGATTCTAGAAGAATTCTTCGAAAAATATACAGGGACTGTGACTGGCCTTATAAACATTCCATATATCTAGTGGTGACCCCCACTAACTCATCCGCCATTTCGTAATATCGTCTATCTTTCCTCCTACAACTCTAGTCGTAATATATATATGTATTTATATCTATTATGTTCCTCAACTAAGAACCAATCTTGAACTATGCATTGCCTCAATTGGGATAAGCTTAAAAATAAAGAATATTTCGAAAACTAATCAATGATGACCCTCCATGGATTCCCCTATATAAGCCGCGGCTAAAGTTGCAAAAATAAGAGCTTGAATACCGCTTGTAAATAATCCAAGAAACATGACAGGTATAGGAACTACTAAAGGTACTAAAGAAACAAGAACAACAACTACTAATTCATCAGCTAATATATTCCCGAAAAGTCGAAAACTAAGAGATAAAGGTTTTGTGAAATCTTCTAGGATGTTAATTGGTAAAAGTATTGGAGTTGGTTGAATGTATTTTCCGAAATAACCCAATCCTTTTTTGGTAAGACCCGCATAAAAATATGCTACTGACGTGAGTAAAGCTAAAGCAACAGTAGTATTTATATCATTTGTGGGGGCGGCTAGCTCCCCATGAGGTAACTGTATGATTTTCCAAGGTAAAAGGGCACCTGACCAATTCGAAACAAAAATAAATAGGAACATAGTTCCAATAAAGGGAACCCAAGGGCCGTATTCTTCTCCAATCTGAGTTTTGCTCAAGTCTCGAATAAATTCAAGGACATATTCGAAGAAATTCTGACCGTCGGTCGGAATGGTTTGTGGATTCCGAACGGATATGATGACTGAACCTAATAAGATAGCAATTACGACCCAAGAAGTGATAAGTACTTGGGCATGAATTTGTAAACCTCCTATTTGCCAATATAAATGTTGGCCTACTTCTACACCTGATATATCGTATAACCCTTTGAGTGTTTTAATGGAACATGGTATAACATTCATATTGTCCTCTGACAGAAATCGAACTGAAAAAAAGAATTATTTTGATTCAACCATCTCTTTCTCGACTCATCTACTTTCATCATTAATCATATAGTTAGGATACCAAGAAATCACATAACATAATATCAATATCCCATTTTATCTCTTTTTAAAAATAAAAGACAAGAATAGTAACCGATCCAATAAATCAAAATAATTAACTAATCTTATTATTATTATTCTTAATCATAACATAATCAACGACTTCTTATATAGCTAGAACGGCCCTCACAAATTGCGGATACCAATTTGTTAAGAATCAATCGGATTGAAGCTATAGCGTCATCGTTGGCTGGAATCGAAATATCTGCGAGATCTGGATCACAATTTGTATCGATTAAACAAATCGTCGGAATTCCCAAAATGACACATTCTCGAAGAGCTGTATATTCTTCTCGCTGATCAACGATTATTACAATATCGGGCAATTCAGTCATATATTTGATCCCGCCCAGATATGTTTGCAAAGTAGATAATTTTCTCTTCAACATTGCTGCGTCTCTTTTAGAGAGACGGTTGAGTTTCCCCATCTTTTGTTCTGCTCTTAAGTCTCTGAACTTATGAAGTCTCGTTTCCGTAGTGGACCAATTCGTTAACATACCGCCGAGCCATTTTCTATTAACATAATGACATCGAGCCCTTATTGCAGCTGATGCTACTAAATCCGCTGCTTTATTTTTGGTACCAACAATTAAGAAGTTTTTTCCTCGACTTGCTGCATCAAAAACTAAATCGCAGGCTTCCGATAAAAAACGAGCAGTTCTAGTGAGATTTATAATATGAATACCTTTACGCTTTGCAGAGATGTAAGGGGCCATTCTAGGATTCCATTTCTTAGTACCATGACCAAAATGAACTCCTGCTTCCATCATCTCTTCCAAACGGATGTTCCAATATCTTCTTGTCATCTTTCCCACGCTTTCTTTTTTTTTTTTTTAACAAATAAATAATTGTTCCTACGGAACCTTCTGCCGGGATTGACCGTTGATACACAGCCCAAACCTTTCATTTTTTTTATTACTTAACTTAATTTCTTCATTTTTTTTTAGTACCCAATCAATAACTAGTAAAGTAAAAAGAAAAATATCTCCTTAAGAATTATGAATTCGCTTAAATGATTTTTCTGGTGTGTCATAGAAATTGCTTGGGGCGCAAGAACAAAAAAATTCTCTATGGTGTAACAAAATATCTCTCATTTCCAACTCGAATAGATTTTTCTTTTTGATTTCAAAATGAATGTCTTGCCTTGAACGGTGCACTAATTTTTTGAATCCAGTACCGACAGGGATAATCCCCCCCAAAACAACATTTTCTTTCAGACCCTTCAACCAATCAATACGACCCCGTAGAGCAGCTTTTGCCAAAACTCTAGCAGTTTCTTGAAAACTTGCTTCGGATATGAAACTTTGAGTATTCAGAGATGCCCTCGTTATTCCCAATAAAATTGCACGATAACAGATTGCTTCGTCTAAAGCACGCCCTGCTCGTTCCGCTCGCAACAATCCGATTAGTTCTCCAGGTAAAAAAACATTAGACATTCCATCTTCTGAAACCAACACTTTTGATGTTACTTGTCGTACAATAATCTCTATATGTCTATTATGGATCTGTACCCCCTGGGATCGATAAACCTTTTGGATCTTATTAACCAAAGAGATACGACTTTGGGCTATGGTTAACTCAGCTCCAATTAAGAATCCCCAAGGAATTCCAAGAACTCTTGGTATACGCTCGTTCCAACCTTCAACTCTCCTTTCAAGGTTCATCGATATTGAACCAATCGAGCGCGCTTCTAAGATTTGTTCCACTTTTGGAAGACCTTGCGTTATGTCACCAGATCGGGATTTTTCATATATAAATGTAACTAATGTATCTCCTTCAGAAAGGGTTTCTCCATAATGTCCATGAACAGTCGCTCCTGGAGTGGCCAAATAAGGCTTAGCTGATCTTATAATTAAAGAGTCAACATGAACAATGAAAATTTGACCAGATTTTTTTATGTGTGGTCCATATTTAAATAGACATATATTTTCACAAATAAATTGTCCAATGCTAATTATTGTGGATGTCTCTTCACAATAATTGTAATGTAGAAAGCACCAATTCAAATGGGATGGATTCAAAATGATGTTATTGCATGGACTGGGATTATAAATCCTCCTATTTTCATCTATTAAACAGTATTTAAGTACTTCAAGTACTTGGAAAGTCTGTTTAAAATTGTCAAGTAGCCAATATTTGTTTAACAAGATCTGATTATGAGTTATTAAATGATAAGATGAATAAAAGTTCACTATTTTAGGTACTATTGTACCTAAGGGGCCCAACAAACCCCTAATTGGAGTTATGGGATTCGATTCTTTTGCCACATTGTTATATTTCGAACCGTTGAATGGACCAACTCGAAAACAATTGAATGATGACAAAATTCTCAAAGATTGGCCTTCCTTATTTCGATTCAACAACGTACCAATAGTTCCTTGATGCTGGGTAACTAATGGAATCTTCACTTTGTAATAAAAAGGATTGATATTGGTGCGATCTAATCCATTATCAGGAATCAATCCCGAACCTGCCGTATCATACCTTTTTCCGGTATAGGAAATAGTAGACTTGACTAATTCAATTCTTATGAAATCACGAATCAGATCATTTGCCCTTACTTCAACAAAGGAAGCATGAACCTCTTCCATAGAACCATTTTTTTCTTGGTCCCAATTCAATACTAAGCAAGTCCGAACTAATTGAATACTTGTGTGATAAATTCCTCGAATTGACTTTCCATTTCCATAAAGGATATAATTGACAACTCTAAGCTGGACATTTTCTTTTTCCTGCAAGAGATCTTGAGGGAAAAGTTTTGCTAAATTTATCCCATCAGCTATTTCATATGTGACTACGGGTCGAACCAAAACAAAATACTTTTTTTTGATAGGTGTGATCCGTTGGACATAGATCCAATTTTTCGATTTTGTTTTTGATTCCTTATAATTTTTTTTTTCTGTTCCTGGTGGTATCAAAATGCCACTGTGTCTGGATATCTTATCTGTCTCTCCGGGAAAATGAATATCTCCAGAAAAGATTTTTAGTTCAATACTTTTTTTTTTTCTCTCCACTCGGACTAATCCACCTACTCGGCTTCTTGTATTTGTATTTAAAGCGAGTTGTGTATCTACTCCAATGATACTATTGTTCCGGACCATTATAGACGAAGATCCGGGTAAGATATGCACCTCTTCGGGAATAAAAAAAAACCGATCCACTTTCATTTGGTATTTCGGACTAAATTCTTTTGCTCCTCGATACTCAATCAAATTTACTATTGAATCCACCTCCGCGGTCCCATATTTAGTAATTCCCGAACTCTTTTTTCTGTATCGTGGATCATCAAAATAAGCAAGAATACTATTTCTACGTAAAATACCATTTATGGGTATTTCAATCGAAATACCAAAAGAGGGTATTAATTCTTTCTCTCGTTCTTGATCGTATTGTAATGGGATGAGAAATCTATTTCTTCGTCTTTTCGCCAAGAAATCAGAATTCTCTTGGAGAATCGAAGGGTATATGAAATTCCAATGACCATTGGATATAATTCGATCAAGTCTTGAATAATCAAGAATTTCCCTATCTTTTTTACGAGTACCAGAAGGATCCAACAATTTATGTCTTACTCGATCCTTAGTGATTGAGAGGTCAGAGCTATATCTTTCGTCGACAGAAAAAGAATGAACATTCATTTGATCTTGATCCTTGTGAAGCGAAAAAGACACTATACTGGATCTGCACGGACCCCCCGCTAATATCCATAAATGACTTGTTTTTGGTAATAGATGAACATTACTATATGTATATTCAGGTGCGTGGTAGACATCAGTACTCCAGTGCATTTCTCCCTCTGATTCAGAATAAATATGTTTTCGAACCCTTTCTTTAAAATGAAAAGTAGACGTTCCGGCACGAATCTCGGCAATCACTTGTTCAGATTCTACATATTGATCATTTTGAACTAAAATCAAACTTTTTGGTGGAATATTCACACTATGTATAATATCTCGACTCTCAATAGTTACATGCAAGTCTATAGAACATAGAAAAGCAGGATGCCCATGACGGGTACGTGTGGGATGAACCAAATACTCATTGAACTTTATTTTTCCATTAGAAGGAGCTCGTACATGTTCGGCAGTACCGCCTGTGAATACTCCACCCGTATGAAAAGTTCTTAATGTTAGTTGAGTCCCCGGTTCCCCAATTGATTGACCCGCAATAATACCTATGGCTTCCCCCAACTCGACCAGGTCACCGTGAGTGGGGCTTCTGCCATAACATAATTGACAGATCCAAGATGTATTCCTGCAAGTAAAAGGGGTTCGAATATATATTGGTTGTGCTCGAAAGGTTATGAATCGATTGGCAAGTCCAATCCCAATATCTTGATTTCGAGCGGCAATGCATCGTATC